CCGAGGGTTTCTTTAAAGTATACCAAATCAGTATAGCTATCCTTCTTCTGACGCAGCAACGCAACTCCAATCAGTCTCGAAACGAAGTCCTATATAATTTCTTTAGTCTTTTCTTTTTCTTGTCACTGTAGAACCGTGTACCATAGATTAGAGAAAAATGTGAATTTGACGGGTTGTTTTCTAATAATTAATAATAAAAATTCATAAAAGAGATTAGCCTATTCCCCGAATTCACAATTCAATTAGATGCGAAATCTAACCCCCTCCCCTTCGTACTTGTAGAATAAGAGTTTTTTGTTGAAATCCTTTTTTCATTTTAAGGAATTGCTTAGTTGTCCATAAACAAGTACTGGCAGTAGAGAATATTCGAGAGAACAGCGAAAAAATAATTGTAAGAATCAATATTCTGAATGTGTGTATTCTTGTTCTTGTATTCGATGCAAAAGGTTTTTCTTGATTTTCTTGATACTTAATTAAACTACAAAGAGGTTTTTTTTTTTTTTATTTTAATATGGAAAGAAAAAAAAAAGTAAAAGATATTATAAAGAAAAATAGAGGGTTACTTTTCGTTCTAAAATCTAAAAAAAAAATGGATTCGATACAAATAAATAACAAATAAATAAATAAACTAAAAGAAGTGATCAACATAGAAATGATTTTCCAATTTTATTCCGTAGCGATTTCCATAGTGATTTGATTCAAAGACAGTTTCTTTGAATGAAGTTATACAACACAGTTTTTCTAATATATTATTATTTTAATATTTCTTTAATATTTCAATTTAGTTTGTTCTTTTATTTCTCAAGAGTTGTCCAATGAATCTTTTGATTCGGAGATAGGATAGGTAGATTTTTAGATGATGAGTTGATTTCTTTTTCTACTTATATCGCTCTTTTTTTTTGAGTGTTGTCTATAATCTATAATGATAATGATTGATAAATGATTAATAAATAAAAAACTTTCAATTGGTATTTTTGCTTATCTTCGTATCTTTAAAAAATTGAATTTAGGAAAGTATTTTACAAATATATGGATAAAAAAAAATAGTTTATTTAGCTCCTTCATGCCCACTCTAACTAGTTATTTTGGTTTTCTGTTAGTAGCTTTAACTATAACTTTAGTTCTATTTATTAGTCTGAGCAAGATACGACTTATTTGAAATTAATTGAATGAACAATTCATAAAAAAAAAAAAAAAAGAATTTTTTTTTTTTTTTTGCAGTATTCCATTTTCTAGTTCCTTACCGTGTCAATTTCCAATTCTTGGTTATTGAGATTTATGGGCAATATGCATTAATATTTAAGGATAGATATTACCTCCTTTTTCCTCTTTTCAAACAAATTGAAATGATTGAAGTTTTTCTATTTGGAATCGTCTTAGGTCTAATTCCTATTACTTTGGCTGGATTATTCGTAACTGCTTATTTACAATACAGACGTGGTGACCAGTTGGATCTTTGATTAATTAATACCCTTTTTTTTTGACCTCCTCCTTTTTTTAATCCACAGGAGGTCAAATTAAGATTGATGTTCAAGCTTTTCCCTAAAATTTTTGACTTAACAAAACAAGAATGGACTCACGCTCTGTAGGATTTGAACCTACGACATTGGGTTTTGGAGACCCATGTTCTACCGAACTGAACTAAGAGCGCTTTTTTATTACAAAAAAGAAAGCTGTAAGTAAAAAGATTCTTTTTTTTTACTCCACTACATCTTGAATGCCTATACTATCTCATATATAAACTATATTATATATAAATATAATAAATAATAATATGATATTCTTTAATATCATATTAATTTATGATTAGGTATGCCCAATTTTAATTGATCTCAATTGATCCCTTGTTATTGTATTGCTCAGAGGCGAAGTAATAAGTAGGGATGACAGGATTTGAACCCGTGACATTTTGTACCCAAAACAAACGCGCTACCAAGCTGCGCTACATCCCTTTCAATTGGTCTACAATGTCATTGTAGAGAATCCCTGTCTTGTTTTCCACATACTTATTTCATTTCATTTTCTCCATTGAGATACATAACTTATCTTGCCATTTCTTCTTTTTTTTTGTCTCATATCATATAACATATAATACATATAATAATAAACTTATATACATATGAAAAAAAAAATAGGAAACCCGCCGTAAATTTCGTGAATGCCCAGACGGAAAGAGACGTATTTTGTTCTTTTAAGAAAAGAAGAGGAAAATCTTATCTATCAAATTATTGTACATTTCTCAATTTGAATTAAGAATTCCGCGTACAAAACAAATGCGAGTGTCCTTTAATTTAACTACATATATACATCTGATCATATATGTATTGCCGTTATGTATTACAATAAAGAATACAGAAGGAGGATTTTTTATGCGAGATCTAAAAACATATCTATCCGTAGCGCCAGTAATAAGTACTCTATGGTTCGGGTCTTTAGCAGGTCTATTGATAGAGATCAATCGTTTTTTCCCGGATGCTTTGACATTCCCTTTTTTTTCATTCTAGTTATTAACACGGGGGGGTGAAGAAACTTAGAGACACAATTAAATATCTCTGACTACTACCCCCTTTTTTCTAATTCGAATAAGTTAGAAAAGAGAAAGAATAAAAGTGGATTCAACCTCAGCCAAACACGGAACTGGGTTCAAACTTCAAGTAAATTTACTTTAATTAAATCCTTAATTAAATTAAGAGAACAGAAGTGGAAATGCGGTTAGGGCAACAGTATCATACAAGAAGTTGAAATAAAATAGAAAGACTGTACTTCTATTCTAATCTAAACTTCTAATGTAAATATAATTTTTAATCATTAATCATTGTATTACTTATTTTTACTATTACTATATTGGCGGCAACAAAATCTTTCATAATTTGATTTCGAGTTAGTAACTTGTATTTTTTCCTTCTTTTCTTCTTCGTTTCGGATAGGAAAATAGAAGAGTTGAGTGAATAAAAACCAAAAGGAGGTTCATGGCCAATGGTAAAGACGTCCGAATAAGGGTTATTTTAGAATGTACCAGTTGTGTTCGAAAGAGTGTTAATAAGAAATCAATAGGCATTTCTAGATATATTACTCAAAAGAATCGACACAATAGGCCTAGTCGATTGGAGTTGAGAAAATTCTGTCCCTATTGTTACAAACATACAATTCACGGGGAGATAAAGAAATAGATGGAATCGATCAACTGCGTGTGACTTTTACAAGGAAGATGAAAAATGACATATTGACATATCATATATTAGCATATCATATGTTAATATATATATTTAAATAGAAATAAGCAAAATCCTATTTCTTAATTCGAAATCATTAGCATTTTTGATCCGATCAAAGGAAATAGGATTCTCGAAAAAAGGAATAAAATAAACAAGCCATGGATAAATCCAAGCGACTTTTTCTTAAGCCCAAGCGATCTCTTCGTAGGCGTCTGCCCCCGATTGGATCGGGGGATCGAATTGATTATAGAAACATGAGTTTAATTAGTCGATTTATTAGTGAACAAGGAAAAATATTATCTAGACGGGTGAATAGATTGACTTTAAAACAACAACGATTAATTACCATTGCTATAAAACAAGCTCGTATTTTATCTTCATTACCCTTTCTTAATAATGAAAGACAATTTGAAAAAAACGAGTTGGTCGCTCGAACTACGGGTCTTAGAACCAGAAAAAAATAGGCTTATTCTTTAATTGAATCAAAATTTCAATCCGAACTTAAACGTCGGTTGATGTTTTGTTCGAGAAAAATCCAGGAATACAGATTTGATTGTCGTGTCGTAAAAAAAAACGAATTGGGTAAAGTAAATAAAAAAATAAATATTTTTTTATTGAATGTTTTTGTTCAGTTTGACTACTTGATCATATTATGATCATATTTTATCATACTTATTTCTATTCTACCTTCCCGGAATTCATTTTCCAAGTAATTCCATGTCAAAGTCAAACATTCCGAAGGATTCCTTCCAATCTCCTTATTTTATCATGTCATTGGAAATCAGATAAAGGCAATTCCTATTTAATATAGCTAGTTGTGCAAGTATTTTACGATTAAGAAGCAACTGTCTCTTGTACAGATTGTTTATTAATGTACTATAACTACAGGATACTCCATTCTCTCGAATTGCTGCATTTATACGAGTGACCCATAAACACCGAAAATTTCTTTTGTGCCTATCTCTATCCCGATAGGCCGAAAACAAAGCTTTTATTTTTTGTTGAATCATAGTTCGAGTAAGTCTTGAATGAGCCCCACGAAAGCTTGATGTGAATAAACGAATTTTTGTTCTACGCCTCCGAGCTATATATCCTCGTCTAATTCTGGTCATTGAATAAACGAAACTTTGATAAATAACTAATTGATTTCCTTTCTTTCAGTTATTCTTTTTCCCTTTTCTAGAATAACAAAACGGATTCTTCCAATGTATAAAATAATAATTCCAACGGCTTTTGCTACTCTAACCTTCCCAACCACTATTTTTTCTTTTTTTTTATAAGCATTTCGCCTTGAAATAAGAAATCTTATTGGTACTAGGTATCAAACAAAAATAACAAAAATATAGTAAATAAAAATAAGTAGTAATTAAGTAGTAAATAGAAATGGATAAATAAATAGTGGGTTCCATCGTTTCTATGGTTATTTCTTAAACGGCGAGGTCCTCTCTATACACCGGAGCCCCTTACTTGATCGAATCAATGCTATTGTTAACTTGTACAGTTTACACTTTTTGGCTCTACCCATGAATTCCCCAGTAGTAGGTCTTTCACAACGAGATCCGTTTTTACAGTAACGGTATTTAATTATGTGGATTAGCTGATTAGCTGACCTTGTTAGTCCGTTCTTGCAAGAGTAGAGGCATCCATTTTCGGCTTTTTAATTTAATTTAAATAAGATTTGCCCTGCTTAACAGATAATCATTTGCTACCAATGGGGAATTCTTTCGCATTTTCAATTGAAAATTGAGGTAATTGAATTTGCACCAATAGAAACCATAAATTTGATACACAATAGAAGCATATTCTAGATCTTTTTTTTTTTCATTTTAGATAGTCAAGGGGAGTCTTCCATTCTATCCTATTCATCGGTACTGATCACGGATAGTGGAAAAATTCTTTCTTTTGTCCCAACCCACAATCTGAAATCTGAACGAGTCGCACATACACCCTAGTACATGTCCCTCGGCGCTGAGGGCATCCCCCGAGAGCGGGGGATTTGGTGACATTTCTGATTGGCTGTCTTGTGTTTCTAATAAGTTGTTTAATAGTTGGCATGTTGAATCGTATGCATAATGGGCTGGTTTAGATCGATCCTAACCGGATGATTATGAATTCTTTCTATATTCATATTCTATTTTAATATTTTATTTAATATTTTATTAAATATTTTATTAAATATTTTATTAAAATTAATAAAATTCAAATTAATAGAATATGAAACCTCGGTAAGAAACTAAAATCTCAAATCGCGATTTGTGTGAAATTCCTGCTATTTTTTATGCAACTGCTACAAGATCAACAATTCCATGAACTTGGGCTTCTGCTGCTGACATAAAAACATCCCTTTCCATGTCTTCAGATACAACCCATAAGGGTTTGCCTGTTCTTTGTGCATAAACCCTTGTGAGGATTTCGCGCAGTTTCAGTAGTTCTTCCGCTTCCAGGACAAATTCTCCTATTTGTGCTTCATAAAAAGCAGCAAAAGGTTGATGGATCATTACCCTGATGATATAAGATAATAAAGGGTTACTTTATCTCGCATAAGAAGGTCACGAGAAGAGATAAAGAATAAAAAAAAAGATAGAATTGAACAACCGTACAGGCATTGCTTGCGCATTGCATACGGCTCTACAAGAGAATTCACTTTTACCGAAGAAAAATAGAGAGTCTACAAAGCCTAGGTCGGTAAATGATACAATGACCACCCTTTCCTTGGGAGGAATTAAGAAAAACAAAATACTATGGTGGCTCCGTTGCTTTATTTCATCGGTGATTTAGCAATCCCAAAGTTTCTTTTTTTTTTATTTGAAAAAAAAAGAAAAAAGAATATAATCTTTTTTTTTTGTCCTCTTTCATAATTCATAATAATATAAATAGCATTAAGAACCTTCTGGTGTGAAAACAAAAAAAAAAAGTTTGCGACACTGAAATTGGCTCCCGATAAAATCGGAACTACCCTTAATATCTCATACTACTCTTTCAATACATAATCTAATGTTAAAACGAAATAAAAAAATTTCTTATATTGAATTCGAAATGCCATGCTATTATTACTTAATATTCATATTTCATATGGCGAAGGCATAGTTTTCTTTTTTCTTTCAAATAAAATAAAAACTCATTGGCGCCAAGCGTGAGGGAATGCTAGACGTTTGGTAATTTTTCCTCCGACCAGGATAAAAGATCCCATTGAAGCGGCTAATCCCATGCATACTGTTTGTACATCTGGTCGCACAAATTGCATAGTATCATAAATAGCTATTCCGGGTATTACCCATCCGCCAGGAGAGTTGATAAACAAATACAAATCTTTGATCTCACTTTCTGTACTGAGATATACCATAAGACCGATAAGTTGATTCGAGATCTCACTATCAATATCTTGACCTAAAAAAAGTAATCTTTCTCGATAAAGTCGGTTGATTAGGATCAAATTCTATCCCTTAGGAACCGTACATGCACCTTTTGATGCATACGGTTCATCAAAAATCGCGAAAAAAAGAATCAATATGTAGATCCCATTTAACGAATAACGAAGGGGTTTTTCCTCCATTTTTCAAGAAAGATGGTTTTTTTACCCGTTTACCTATAAATAAAAAAAAAATTCATTAAACTTATCAAACTAACTTCTCATTGATGTATTCTTTCATCGGGATCCAATTCAAATCACGATAACATTCTCTTGTTCCTGAGTGGGCTTCTTTAATTCTTTTAGGTTTGTGCTCTACTCCGAGTAAAGATCTGCCCGATTTGGATTTGCACATATAGGGCAAATGCCCCCAATACCGTGTCTTTTTGCTACAACTTCCTTTTTTTTTTTCAATTTATTTCACGCCTTCCACAAAATATTTGACGTATTTATCAAATTATTCGATTGATTATGATTAGTAGTTTTAAATTACTCCTATTTCTAATTTATAAATAGAATATGATACAAATAGTAATCATGGATATAGTACTAATTGGGTTTTTCTAAGCGGAGCCTGGATACTTCATTTTATTGGTCCAAACAAGCTAACCATAAATTATTCTAATTGATAATATTAATCTGAATACCTCCAAAGCATAGATCTAATTGCACTTTATTGCCACTTCACGCTCTAATTTTTGGATGATTTAATCAATCCTTCTTTGGTGAAACAGAGGATATCTCGATCGGGGTAGAGAACGGGGAAATCCCATAATGACCCAATGTCTCTGACAAGTCGCACTATACGTCAATCCAATTTGAACTATCCTCTCCGGGATTTCGAAAAGGGACTTTTGGAACACCAATAGGCATTAAATGAAATAAAAAAAAATGAAGTACTCTATTTCACTTTGATGTGAAAGCGTAACAATGAATTTATTGTCTTAATAATATTATATTGGATATTGGCTTTTATTTTATTATTTTTTCTATTTTCTTTATTTTTTTGTTTTATTTTATTTGTTATTTGCGCAGATTCGATAAGTTCATAACATAAAAAAAAAAGAAGACAAAATGAATTAAAGTAAAATTCTTACGAATAGGCTCTTTGAATGATGAACAAATCCGTATGCATTCGCTCATCTAAAATGGAGTCAACCTCCCATTGCGTATTGGTACTTATCTGGTATAGAATAGATCTGCTTCTCTTTGTTCCTACAAACAGAATTGTGACATTCTGACTAAAATACTAAAAAAAAAAAATGGAATCCTTTCTCCGAGATAATCCACTGAAAAAGGGAGGTCCATAACATAGTTTTTTCCAGTGCAATAAAGTTACATAGTGTCTATCTTTCGTTGATAAGGGGGTATTCCATGGGTTTGCCTTGGTATCGTGTTCATACCGTCGTATTGAATGATCCCGGTCGTTTGCTGGCTGTCCATATAATGCATACAGCTTTGGTTGCTGGTTGGGCCGGCTCGATGGCTCTATATGAATTAGCAGTTTTTGATCCTTCTGACCCCGTTCTCGATCCAATGTGGAGACAAGGTATGTTCGTTATACCCTTCATGACTCGTTTAGGAATAACCAATTCATGGGGTGGTTGGAGTATTACAGGAGGAACTATAACGAATCCGGGTATTTGGAGTTATGAAGGTGTGGCTGGGTCGCATATTGTGTTTTCTGGCTTGTGCTTCTTGGCAGCTATCTGGCATTGGGTGTATTGGGATCTAGAAATCTTTTGTGATGAACGTACAGGAAAACCTTCTTTAGATTTGCCCAAGATCTTTGGAATTCATTTATTTCTCTCAGGAGTGGCTTGTTTTGGGTTTGGTGCTTTTCATGTAACAGGATTGTATGGTCCTGGAATATGGGTGTCTGATCCTTATGGGCTAACCGGAAAAGTACAATCTGTAAATCCAGCGTGGGGTGTGGAAGGTTTTGATCCTTTTGTTCCGGGAGGAATAGCCTCTCATCATATTGCAGCAGGGACATTGGGCATATTGGCGGGCCTATTCCATCTTAGTGTCCGCCCGCCCCAACGTCTATACAAAGGATTACGTATGGGAAATATTGAAACCGTGCTTTCCAGTAGTATCGCTGCTGTCTTTTTTGCAGCTTTTGTTGTTGCTGGAACTATGTGGTATGGTTCAGCAACTACCCCCATTGAATTATTTGGTCCCACTCGTTATCAATGGGATCAAGGATACTTCCAGCAAGAAATATATCGAAGAGTTGGTACTGGGCTGGCTGAAAATCAAAGCTTATCCGAAGCTTGGTCTAAAATTCCTGAAAAATTAGCTTTTTATGATTACATCGGAAATAATCCGGCAAAGGGTGGATTGTTCAGAGCAGGTTCAATGGATAACGGGGATGGAATAGCTATTGGGTGGTTAGGACATCCTCTATTTAGAGATAAAGAAGGGCGTGAGCTTTTTGTACGTCGTATGCCTACTTTTTTTGAAACATTTCCGGTTGTTTTGGTAGACGGAGACGGAATTGTTAGAGCCGATGTTCCTTTTCGAAGGGCAGAATCGAAGTATAGTGTTGAACAAGTAGGTGTAACTGTTGAGTTCTATGGTGGTGAACTAAATGGAGTCAGTTATAGTGATCCTGCTACTGTGAAAAAATATGCTAGACGCGCACAATTGGGTGAAATTTTTGAATTAGATCGTGCTACTTTGAAATCCGATGGTGTTTTTCGTAGTAGTCCAAGGGGTTGGTTTACTTTTGGACATGCTTCGTTTGCCCTGCTCTTTTTCTTCGGACACATTTGGCATGGCTCTCGAACCTTGTTCAGAGATGTTTTTGCTGGTATTGATCCAGATTTAGACGCTCAGGTGGAATTTGGAGCATTCCAAAAACTTGGAGATCCAACTACAAGAAGACAAGTAGTTTGATACAACATTAATCTCTGATTTTGCGTCTCTATTTTCTTTTTGTAATTTGACATAGGGTACTGGGGACATCTTGATTTGAATCGCCGCCTTTTCTTTGTCTTGACTCTTGCTCTTTTTTTATCCGGGAACGCTCTAAATAAACAGATATGGAAGCTATAATTGTAAACCACGATTGAATCTATGGAAGCATTAGTTTATACATTCCTCTTAGTATCGACTCTAGGAATAATTTTTTTCGCTATCTTTTTTCGAGAACCGCCTAAAGTTCCAACTAAAAAGGTGAAATGATTTTTCATTATCTTAATTGAAGTAATGAGCCTCCCAATCTTGGGGGGCTCATTACTTCAACTAGTCCCCGTGTTCCTCGAATGGATCTCTTAGTTGTTGAGAGGGTTGCCCAAAAGCAGTATATAAGGCATACCCAGTAAAACTTACAAGTAAACCAGATATAGAGATGGCGACTAGGGTTGCTGTT